GTTTTATTACGGGACAGCTCATGATGTTCATATCGATCTATTATGCGCCTCTGCATCTAGCATTGGGTAGACCTCATACAATAACTGTCCTAGTTCTACCGTATCTTTTGTTTCATTTCTTCTGGAACAATCACAAAAACCTTTTTGATTATGGATCTACTACCAGAAATTCAATGCGTAATCTCAGCATTCAATGTGTATTCCTGAATAATCTAATTTTTCAATTATTCAACCATTTCATTTTACCAAGCTCAACGTTAACCAGATTAGTCAACATTTATACGTTTCGATGCAACAATAAGATGTTATTTGTAACAAGTAGTTTTGTTGGTTGGTTAATTGGTCACATTTTATTCATGAAATGGGTTGGATTGGTCTTAGTCTGGATACGGCAAAATCATTCTATTCGATCTAATAAGTACCTTGTGTCAGAATTGAGAAATTATATGGCTCGAATCTTTAGTATTCTCTTATTTATCACTTGTGTCTACTATTTAGGCAGAATGCCGTCGCCTATTGTCACTAAGAAACTGAAAGAAACCTCAGAAACAGAAGAAAAGGGAGAAAGTGAGGAAGAAATCGATGTAGAAACAACTTCCGAAACGAAGGCGACTAAACAGGAACAAGGGGGATCCACCGAAGAAGACCCTTCCCTTTGTTCGGAAGAAAAAGAGGATCTGGACAAAATAGATGAAACGGAAGAGATCCGGGTGAATGGAAAGGAAAAAACAAAAGATGAATTCCACTTTAAAGAGACATCCTATAAGGATAGCCCTGTTGACGAAGATTCTTATCTTGATGGGTATCAAGAGAATTGGGAATTGGGAAGACTTAAAGAAGAAAAAAAAGAAAAGACCCATGCCCATTTCCGGTTTGAAAAACCTCTTATGACTTTTTTTTTCGATTATAAACGATGGAATCGTCCATTTAGATATATAAAAAATGATCTATTTGAAAATGCTGTACGAAATGAAATGTCACAATATTTTTTTTATACATGTCCAAGTGATGGAAAAGAAAAAATATCTTTTACGTATCCGTCACTTCACTAAGAATTTATTATAAAATAATTATAAAATAAAAAGATTAATAAAAATATTAATACATAAGATAAATACAAGAATAGATAAGACGAAATTCGTCCACCTCCCATATATTTGATCCCTTCTCCCATAAAGAAACTTGCAACCCCAACCCCATTTATAATTCCATCAATTATACGTCTATCAAAAAACTGAATTAGTTCGGCTAATCCTCTTATACTCATGATTAAGACTCTAGTATAAAAAATGTCTATGTAACCACGATTATATGACCAATTGTATACCACTTTTTTTATTTGGTCCAAGATAATCCTTTTAGGACCCCTTTTTACAAATGAATTGATTAAGTCCAAATTCTTGAAAGATGAATAAACAGACCCATATAAAATGGATGCTACAAATAGTCCAAAAAGAGCTATACTTACTGAAAAAATTGCATTTGTAAAAAATTCATACCAATTCACAGAATAGTTTGAATTTTTATTCAAAAGGTTTCTCGATGGAGTTAACCATTTCGATAATATATCAAAATCTACTACTCCTTGATCAAAATCAATTCCTATTGATCCCATGAACAAAGTAAATAGTGTCAATATAAGAAGAGGAAATAGCATAGTATTGTCCGATTCGTGAGGATACATGTAAGTGTATTTATTTATAAAAGAAGTACTCAAGTATCGCATTCGATTTTTTATATTATCATTAATTTGATATGTATCCTTTGAAAAAAAGAAGACCGTATTATTAATTGTTGATAAAAGTAAATTTCTATTGACTACTTTCGGTACTGCTTTTCCCCATAGAGATATGGAATAGAATGAACTATTTTTAGTACTACTATAATTTTGAAAATGAACACGCAAATGCCCATCAAAGGTTAGTAAATACATTCGAAACATATAAAATGCGGTTAATCCCGCTGTAAAACAAGCTATTATTGCAAAAATTGGTGAATACAACCAACTATCATTAATAATTTCATCCTTGGACCAAAAACAAGCAAGAGGCGGAATACCACAAAGAGAAAGTGTACCTAATAAGAAAGTAGTTCTTGTAATTGGAACATATCTTGTTAAACCGCCCATAAGAACCATATTCTGACTTTTATCGGGTGAATATCCAACAATAGGTTCCATAGAATTAATAATGGATCCGGATCCCAAAAACAATAAAGCTTTAGAATAGGCATGAGTTATTAAATGGAATAAAGCAGCTCGATAAGAACCTATACCTAGAGCTAACATAATATAACCCAATTGAGACATTGTGGAATAGGCTAAACTTCTTTTAATATCTCTTTGAGCGAGAGCCAAAGTGGCTCCTAATAGTACTGTTATTATGCCTATTAAAGAAACGAAATTCATTATGTAAGGTATAACTCTGAAAAGAGGAAGAAGCCGAGCTACAAGAAAAATTCCCGCTGCTACCATGGTAGCAGCGTGTATAAGAGCCGAAATAGGGGTGGGCCCCTCCATAGCATCAGGTAACCATATGTGAAGAGGGAATTGTGCAGATTTAGCAATTGCGCCGACGAATAATAAAAAGGCGCAGAGAGTAACAAATGTAGAATTGACCCCATTACTATGGATCAAGTTATTAACTATTTTGAACAAATCCCGAAATTCTAAACTGCCAGTTATCCAATAAAAAGCTAAGATTCCTAATAATAAACCAAAGTCTCCTACACGATTAGTTATAAAGGCTTTTTGGCAAGCACTTGCTGCAACTGGTCGTGTAAACCAAAAACCTATTAATAAATATGAACACATTCCTACGAGTTCCCAAAAAATATAAATTTGTATCAAATTGGAACTAGTAACTAATCCCAACATGGAAGTATTAGAAAAACTCATATAAGCAAAAAATCTAAAATATCCTTGATCATGAGACATATAATTGTCACTATAAATAAGAACCATGATTCCAACAGTAGTAATTAGTATTAACATAATAGAAGTAAGTGGATCGATCAAGTGTCCAAACTCTAAGGAAAAATCATTATTGATAGTCCAAGACCATAAATATTGATAGATAAAACTTCCATTTATTTGCTGAATAGACAGACTGGCCGAAAAGGCCATAGTTATACTTAGCAGTAAAACACTAGTAAAACCCCACATACGACGAATATTTTTTGTTGCTGTAGGAATAAATAGAAGTCCAAATCCTATTGACATAGTAACTGGAAGTGGAAGAAAGGGTATTATCCATGCGTATTGATATGTTTGTTCCATAAAAAAATATTTGTTTTTTTATTGTTATAAATTTAATTGTTTCAAATCCACCAACCAAAAGAACAATAATAAAAGAAATCAACAAAAAAAAATAAAAAAAAAAATTATTATCTATTTAATTTAGCCCTAGATATATATGTGATATGGCATAGGTATATATACATGGATACGTATATATAATTCATAATCTTTTTGGTATATTTTGTATATATGTATATATTTATTTTTACATATTTACATATATATTATATAATTATTATAGAATTATATTTATATTATTATGATATGTTTTACATGTTTTGAACAAAGTATTTATAATCCATGGGATAAGTATGGATAATGACGAAAAAACGATCCAAATATATGTCTTTCACATACAATAATAAAAATTAATATTTTGTTTTTGAATGGCGGTTCCAAAAAAACGTATTTCTCGATCAAAAAAACGTATTCGTAGAAATATTTGGAAGAAGAAGGGATATTTAACGGCAGTAAAAGCTCTTTCTTTAGCTAAATCGGTTTCCACTGGGCATTCAAAAAGTTTTTTTGTGCAACAAACAAGTAATAAAATTTTGGAATAATCTAAATCGACATACCATTAAGAACTTAAAAATTTTTAAGATATAATGATTCACATTAACTAATGTATTGAATGTGAATGTATTTAACTCCTTAATATCAATATTAGTTAGAACTAACAGCACTGCTGTGGCGTGTTATATAGTAAATAAGAATTCTTATGTTTACTGACCTCTTAGTATAGTACTAAGTATTCTAATTTTTCTCTATCAATTAAATTTTAAATTGTGAAAATTTAATTGATAGAGAAAAAGTTTTTTGTTATATGCCTAGCCCAAAACCTAATTAGAAGTATAATTACTAGATAGTATTTATAATAAATTACGAAGAGTATTATTAATGATACTAAGGTATCGAAATTATTAGAAAAATGCCTCGAATAAAATTACGATAAAGATTAATTTTTTTTTATAAAAAAAAAATTAATCTTTTTAATTTTCAATACATTAATTAAAATTAAAAAATCATCTAAAAAAAGGATTATTTTTAGTTCTATAACTCGACCCTTGGCCTGGAACAAAACTATCTAGTTCTGACTGTTTTGGTATAACTCCATTTTTACATTCTAAACTAGATACATGAAAGTTGATTCTTAAAGCTAAACCCTACGGCAATACTTAGTAAACATTCAAATATTAATTTAAATAAGTCTTTTTTCATCGGTTCTAACGTTTACTAACTATATTGAATCCTTGAATCTTGACCATTCAACATGAATTGACTATTATTTATTAATATTTCAAATAAGCCGCCATGGTGAAATTGGTAGACACGCTGTTCTTAGGAAGCAGTGCTAGAGCATCTCGGTTCGAGTCCGAGTGGCGGCATCCCCTAAAAGGGACACAGCGGATCCTATAATATATTTAATTCTCGATTTTAATTCTATAATGGAGAACCCCCGCCCTTTTTATGATATTTGCAACTTTAGAACATATATTAACTCATATCTCTTTTTCGATTATTTCAATTGTGATTACGATTCATTTTATGACCTTATTAGTCCACGAAATCGTAGGATTACGCAATTCATCGGAAAGAGGTATGATAGCTACCTTTTTATCTATAACAGGATTATTAGTTATTCGTTGGATTTATTCGGGTCATTCCCCATTAAGTAATTTATATGAGTCATTAATCTTCCTTTCATGGAGTTTCTCCATTATTCATATGATTCCTAAAATACGAAATAATAAAAATTATTTAAGCGTAATAACCGCGCCAAGTGCTATTTTTACCCAAGGTTTCGCCACGTCGGGTCTTTCAACCGAAATGCATCAATCCGCTATATTAGTACCCGCTCTACAATCTCAGTGGTTAATGATGCACGTAAGTATGATGCTATTAAGCTATGCAGCTCTTTTATGTGGATCATTATTATCAGTCGCTCTTTTAGTCGTTACATTTCGAAAAAACATTGATATGTTTTTTAAAAGCAAGAATTTAGTAATTAAATCATTTATCGTTGGCGAAGTCGAATATTTGAATGATAAAAGAAGTGTTTTTAAAAACACTTCTTTTATTTCATTTCGAAATTATTACAAATATCAATTGACTCAGCGTTTAGATTATTGGAGTTATCGTGTCATTAGTTTAGGCTTTACCTTTTTAACCATAGGCATTCTTTCTGGAGCAGTATGGGCTAATGAGGCTTGGGGATCTTATTGGAATTGGGACCCTAAGGAAACTTGGGCATTTATTACTTGGATCATATTCGCGATTTATTCACATACTAGAACAAATAAAAGTTTACAAGATACACATTCGGCACTTGCGGCTTCTATAGGATTTCTTATAATTTGGATATGTTATTTTGGGATCAATCTATTAGGAATAGGTTTACATAGTTATGGTTCATTCACATTAACATCTAATTGAATAAACGATACATAACATAAGAACATCATCTCATATGTATCTCGAGTTTTTGCGAATCATTTTACTCCCGAAATAAAATGATTCGCAAAAACTCGAGATACATCTCATTACAACTCTAATTCATTTTATTTTACAGAATTATAAGACTTGCCGTCTCATTAATAAAAACTATATCTATAAAAAATAATTAGATAAGATAGCTTGTACCTTGTCAACTGATAGTAAGAGAACGAAATCGGGATAAATACCAATACCTATTATTGGTAAAAAGAGACAGATCGAAACAAAAAGTTCTCGTGGTCCAGAATCCACAAAATTAGAATTTGGAACATTGAATAACTTGTATCCGTAGAACATCTGACGTAACATAGATAATAAATAAATAGGAGTTAATATCATTCCAATTGCCATTCCAAAAGTAATTAGTACTTTTGGAATTAAAAGATATTTTGAGCTGGTAATTATTCCAAAAAATACTACTAATTCTGCAACAAAACCACTAATCCCTGGCAATGCAAGAGAGGCCATCGAAAAGCTACTGAACATTGTAAATATTTTCGGCATCGGGACAGCTATCCCCCCCATTTCGTCGAGAGAAACAAGAGGTATTCGATCACAACAGGTTCCTGCCAAGAAAAAAAGTGCAGCACCAATAAATCCATGAGAAAGTATTTGTAGAATGGCTCCATTTAGTCCCATGTTGGTTATAGAACCAATTCCTATAATTGTGAAACCCATGTGAGATACAGAGGAATAGGCTATTCTCTTTTTTAAATTGCGTTGACCAAAAGAGGTTAAAGCCGCATAGATTATTTGTATTGTTCCCACTATCACCAACCACGGAGAAAATATGGAATGAGCACGGGGTAATAATTCCATATTGATCCGAATCAATCCATATGCTCCCATTTTTAATAAAATTCCGGCAAGAAGCATACATGTACTGTAATGTGCTTCTCCATGGGTATCTGGTAACCATGTATGTAGGGGTATGATCGGCGATTTGACAGCATAAACAATAAGGAAGCCAAAATAGAATATTATTTCCAATGCCATAGGATATGATTGATTAGCAAGTCTTTCAAAATCTAATGTGGGTTCAGTGGAGCCATATAAACCCATACCTAGAACTCCTATTAATAGAAAAATAGAACCCCCCGCAGTGTACAAAATGAACTTTGTAGCCGAGTATAAGCGCTTCTTTCCTCCCCACATGGATAAAAGTAAGTAAACAGGAATTAATTCTAACTCCCACATGATAAAAAAAAGTAAAAGGTCTCGAGAAGAAAATGATCCTATTTGACCACTGTACATTGCTAACATAAAGAAATGGAATAATCGTGAATTTCGAGTAACTGGCCAAGCCGCTAAAGTAGCTAAAGTAGTAATAAATCCTGTCAGTAAAATGGGTCCCACGGAAAGCCCATCGATTCCCAGTCTCCAGTGAAAATCCAAAATATTTATCCATTTCCAATCTTCTTCCAATTGGATTAAGGGATCGTCCAATTGGAAATGATAACAGAATGCATAGGTCGTTAAAAGGAGTTCTAATAAGCATATACATATAGTATACCATCGAAACACCTTATTCCCCTTATGGGGAAGAAAAAAAATGGAAGAACCCGCGAATATAGGCAAAACAACAAGTATTGTTAACCAAAACCAAGGAAAATGACTCGTGATAAAGACAAGATACGCTTTGACCAGAAAAGCCCGTGCTCGGAATAATATATTTATTTTATCGAGTACGGGCTTTTGTCGGTAAATGAGGAATCCAATGATTCAAGTGGAGTTTTTGTAACGTATCAATTAATAAGATAGACCCATGCTGCGAGTTGTTTCATGCCATAAATAAACACGGACACTCAAAAAGTCTGTCGGGCAAGCGGATTCACATCTCTTACAACCTACACAATCCTCGGTTCTTGGTGCGGAAGCAATTTGTTTAGCTTTACATCCGTCCCAAGGTATCATTTCCAATACATCTGTGGGGCAGGCGCGCACACATTGAGTACACCCTATACATGTATCATAAATTTTTACTGAATGTGACATTAAATCTATAAATTCCCGTTTTGAACATAAAAAATTTTCGATCTGGTATGGTAAAAATAAATGGTAGTAAATTAATTATATGTTTATATTGTAGACACCAGATGAATCAATGATTTATTAATTTTTTTAAGAATCAATATATTTCTAAATTTGTTCATGAAAAAGTGCCAAGATACTTTGATTTCTCTTTCAACAACCACAGTCATACAATACAAGTCGCACATCTGAATTCAAATTGGTCAACAAATAATACAATATTTAATTAATATTAATGGAATTTTAATTCTATTTTAAATTCGAATAAATCTAACAAATTAATATAAATTATTATTTTATTATTATATAATTTATATAATGAAAATCAATGATTACATAATGAATGATTACGACTAATTTAATTATTCAACAAATTTGCTTGATTGATACGAGTTGATTTTTTGTTATGATGGATCGATGAAACAATAGCTAATCCAATAGCAGCTTCAGTCGCTGCAATAGCTATAACAAAAATTGAGAAAATGTCTCCTTTTAATTGGCGACTATCAAATAAATCAGAAAATGTTACGAGATTGATATTAACTGAATTTAGTATAAGCTCAAGACACATAAGTGCTCTAACCATGTTTCGACTTGTGATTAATCCATAGATACCGATAGAAAATAAATAGACACTCAAAAAAAGTACATGTTCGAACATCATTGACTAACTCCTCATCAATTTAGATTCATTTAAATATGAATAACAATTCAACTGATTTCATTGACTAGAATAGAACAAAATATTACAGAACAATAGAAGGTATTGGCAATAGATTTAACTAAAAACCTTAAACCTTTACACCTTTTTTATTTTATTTCAAATTTATAATTCTAAAAATTTTTTAAATCATAAGTATTTATGATTGACGAGCCATAGTAATTGCACCTATTAAAGAAACTAAAAGAATTATAGAAATGAGTTCAAATGGAAGATAAAAATCTGTTGATAAATGAATCCCAATTTGTTGAACATAACTTATTAGGTCTTGTTCTAGAATCTGGTTTGATCTTGTAGTCCAAAGAATTCCGTACCATGACGTATCCGGGATAGTAATAATTAGTGAAAAAAAAATACTTGTACAAACCAGTGAAGTAACCCCATCTCCAAGGGTCCAAAGGTGGGAAACATTGGAATATTCTGAGCCATTTATGAACATTACAGCAAATATGATTAAGACATTTATGGCTCCCACATAAATAAGAAGTTGTGCAGCAGCTATAAAATAAGAATTCGATAGAATATAGAATAAGGATATACAAACAAGAACCAATCCCAACGAAAAGGCAGAATAAATTGGATTGGTAAATAATACTACTCCCAGGCCCCCAAATATAAGAACTGATCCCAGAAATACTACAACAATATTATGTATTGATCCAGGTAAATCCATTATGTATGAAATAAGAAAATAAATAAATAAATCGTAAAGATTTCATGACCTTACTGAATAGTCCAGGAAGTAAAAATTAGCCCATTTTTTTAATTGTCTATGATACCGTTCCTAAATAAAATCTTAATGTAGTAATGCAGTATAGATTGTAATATAGATTAATGTAGATAAAGTTATTGGGCCAACTCAACTTTTTCATTTTAATTTATTCAGAAGATAAAGAAGAGTTGGAATCTTATATTTCCAAATCAAAACGAAAAATATTAAATAAACCCGCTATTCTCAACAATCAATAGTTATCGTTTTACTTTTCGTTACATTGACTAAAAAAAATAAATAAAGAAGCTTGGATCCTTTCTATCAAAATAGAAAAATAAAATCTTACTAATTGGTAATTGTTCTTGAATCAAGATATTTATCTTTGTCTATTTTTATTTGAGTCGAATTCATAACTGTTTGAATTGTGTAGTCTCCAATTACTGACATTGGTAACCGACCTAAAGCGATTTGATTATAATTCAATTCGTGACGATCATAAGTAGAAAGTTCATATTCTTCAGTCATTGATAAACAGTTAGTGGGACAATATTCGACACAGTTACCACAAAATATACAGACACCAAAATCTATACTATAGTTAATCAATATTTTATTTTTAATATCTCCTTCAAATCTCCAATCAACAACAGGTAGATCTATGGGACACACACGAACACATACTTCACAAGCAATACATTTATCAAATTCAAAGTGGATTCGACCACGGAAACGTTCTGATGTGATCGACTTTTCATAAGGATACTGAATAGTTACAGGTAAACGATTTGCATGGGATAAGGTAATTATGAAACTTTGACCAATATACCTTGCGGCTCGTATTGTTTGTTGACCATAATTCATGAACCCAGTCACCATAGGAAACATATTGTAGATATCCACGAATAAGTTGATGTTTCTTTCTCTTGTTTAAGAGAGGTTATGAGTCTAGAATACCATTATCGTATTGTGTTATTTATAGTGAAACAAGTTGGGAAGACGTTGTCAATAATAAATTACCTAGAGAAATAGGTAAAAGAAATTTCCATCCAAGATTTAATAGTTGGTCCATTCTCATCCTGGGTAAAGTCCATCTTGTTGTGATAGATATAAAAAGAAACAAATAAGCTTTAGCTAATGTAATAAAGATACCAATTGTCATTCCAAAGACTCTAGCAATTTGATTTATTCCGAAAAGTTCAGGAACAGATATGTATGGAATAGATAAATTCCACCCACCTAAATAAAGAACTGTTACAAATAATGAAGAAACTAAGAGATTTAGATAAGAAGCAATATAAAATAAACCATATTTGATACCAGAATATTCGGTTTGATAACCTGCTACTAATTCTTCTTCTGCTTCTGGTAAATCAAAAGGTAATCTCTCGCATTCTGCTAGAGAAGAAATTATAAAAACGATAAACCCTATAGGTTGACGCCACATATTCCACCCCCAAAAACCATATTTTGACTGCGCCTCAACTATATCAACTGTACTTGAACTGTTCGATAATCATAGTCGATAATAACATAACTGTTCTCACCGCTATTCCAAAACCGTACATGAGGCCTAAGCTTCATACGGCTCCTCTATGGCCGCGTACAAATAAATGTAAGGACTGGTTCGGTATTATTATAGGTATCTTTGTGGGGTGGGGTAGATAGAATAAAAATACCGTGTAGAGTCCCAAAAATTAGACCAATGGAATTCTGTCTGCTAGAATAACAAAAAAAGGGCGCTTCCGAATTGATCTCATCCCTTATAATTAAATCTTCGGTAATAACTTAATCTTTCAATAAAATACTCGTTATATCAAGAGATAAAAAGAATTAGACATTCTTTACTGAATCATAAAGAATATGAATTTCATATATACATATATATTGGTATAGATGTTAGGAAAAAATAAATAAAGATCTTTTTTATATTCTATTTCTTTTGTTCCTGTTCTTCTTTCTCATAAGAGGTATTCCTGAGAATAAAGGATTAATTCGTTCTTGATAGTTATTTCTTTAATCAGTGACTAGGAGCATACTCTAGATCGGAATCGTGGGGAAGTACTGCTTGATCATTTCTACCAACTTAAAGCCCCTATCATCTTATGATTCGTTTTATGTGGAAATACCTCTTTTTTGATACCTTACATTATCTCTATTACTAATCCTTTGTGTACCTTGGTGTTCCTAACCGTCCACTGATTTTTGATTGATCTCCTGTATGGTAATACATACAAGACAGTAATCCCATACAGTTGATCTTTTGTACCCGCTCAAGATATGATGACTAATTAAAGAATCTCAATCTTGGGATAAAGAGTTTATACTCCTTAATGTTTACTTCTGCTTTATTCTTGTATATAGGGAATGAGATTTTCTCTTTTTACTACACATTGATAAGCTGTTTTATTTTACTCATATAACTATCTGGTTTAACTCATCGACCTGAATAACTCTGATGAATAAAAAAATAAAAATATCTATATCTATCCAATACATTAATTCCTCTTTCCTTTATTTCATTTTGAGGTCAAAGTTCATGTTCTAACGAATCACACGTAGAGATATTGATAACACACATAGAGTTAATGGTATTTCATAACTAATAGATTGAGCCGCAGCTCGCAAGCCACCTAAAAAAGAGTATTTATTATTCGATACATATCCTGATATAAGAAGCCCAATAGGAGCAATACTTGAAATCGAGATCCATAAAAAAACACCTATACTGAGATCAGCTAAAACAAGTCGATACCCAAAAGGAATTATTAAATAACTTAATACAATTGATATGACTGCTATAGACGGTCCGATACTAAACAAACGAATATCTCCTCTAGATGGTAGGAGGTCCTCTTTAAAAAGTAATTTAGTCCCGTCTGCTAGAGCTTGAAGAATTCCCAACGGGCCGGCATATTCGGGTCCAATACGTTGTTGTATCGCTGCGGATATTTCTCTTTCTAACCATACAATTACTAGCACTCCTATTATGATTCCCAATATAAGGGTCAAAGCAGGGATAAATAGCCATATGAGTCCATAGACTTCTTTTAAGGATTCTGATTTAGAAAAAGAATTGATAGTTTGTGTTTCTGTTGTCCCAATTATCATTTCAACGGTCAACTTCTCCCATAATGATATCTATACTACCTAGTATTGTCATGATATCAGCCAATTTCATTCTTTTAATTAGCTGAGGAAGAATTTGCAAATTGATAAAACCGGGCGGACGAATTTTCCATCTCCAGGGGAAAACACTATTATCTCCTATCAAATAAATTCCTAATTCTCCCTTTGGGGCTTCTACTCTTACATAAAGTTCTTGTTTCGACAATTCAAAATTAGGCGAAGGTTTTTTACTAATGAATCTATATTCAAAATCATTCCATTCGGAATTCCTTGCTCTATCTAAGCGCCGAATTTCTAAATTCTCATAGGGTCCTCCGGGAATTCCTTCTAAAGCCTGTTGAATAATTTTTATGGATTCCCTCATTTCGCCAATTCGTACTAAATAACGAGCTAATGAATCCCCTTCTTTTTGCCATTGGACTTCCCAATCGAATTCATTGTAACATTCATAATGATCAACTTTACGAAGATCCCATTGGATCCCAGAAGCTCGTAACATGGGTCCTGATAAGCCCCAATTTATTGCTTCTTCTACACCAATAATGCCCACTCCTTCAACTCGTTCCAAAAAAATGGGATTCCGCGTAATAAGTTTTTCATATTCAACAACACTCGTTAAAAAATAATCGCAGAAATCTAAACATTTATCTATCCAACCATGAGGTAGATCAGCAGCTATTCCTCCGATGCGGAAATAATTATGCATCATTCGCATACCTGTGGCAGCTTCGAATAGATCATATAGCAATTCTCTCTCTCTGAAAATATAGAAAAAGGGAGTCTGCGCACCGATATCCGCCATAAAAGGCCCAAGCCATAACAAATGCGAAGCTACACGACTCAGCTCTAGCATAATTACTCTGATATAGCTGGCCCTTTGGGGTACTTGAACATTTCCCAATTGTTCTGGTGCATTTACTGTTATTGCTTCGGTGAACATAGTAGCTAAATAATCCCAACGTGTTACATAAGGAAGATATTGTATAATTGTTCGGTTTTCCGCTATTTTTTCCATCCCTCTGTGTAAATAGCCCAATACGGGGTCACAGTCAATAACATCTTCACCGTCGAGAGTTATAATAAGTCTAAGAACACCATGCATCGATGGGTGATGAGGGCCCATATTGACTATCATGAGATCTTTTCTTGTAGCCGGTACAGTCATATCTTTTCTTTCCTAATTCATTATTCCATGAATTTCTCAAAACGAGATTTATAAAAATAAAAACCTAAAAAAAAATTTCAAATGAATCCTCAAATTAACGAGTTTTTAGCTCCCGAATATCTAACTGACTAATTAATTTTTTATAACTTACTCTATTTTTCTTTGACAAATAAGCCAACAGCCGTTGACGTTTTCCCAGAATTTTTCGTAGACCTCTTTGAGATAAAAAATCTTTTTTGTGTAATTCCAAATGCGAGGTGAGTCTCCGTATTTTATTGGTGAAACTGAATACTTGAAATTCAACAGACCCTTTGTTTTCTTCTTTTTTGTCTTGCAGAATAACTGAAATAAATGAATTTTTGACCATAAAAAAATTCTTCTATACTTTATTATTATTATTATTTTTTTTTAGATTTTACCGATCAGGAAAAATAATAATTATTATTATATTATGTTATGATTATGTCAGTCATTTTAATCTGATATAAACAAAAGTTTAGATTTATTCATACTTTTTTATTCTATCGAAATCCCATTTTATGTTAAAAAAAAAAAAAAAATGGGATTTCGATAGAATAAAATATAATCAGTCACGCAAGAGAGTGATTTATTTTTACTTAATAAAGATTCTACTAATTTATTATTCCAAAATCTAAAAATAAATCAATATCAGGTACTAAAATGTAACATAACATATGCATATGTACATCTTTCGCCATCTATCAAATATGTTATGTCAGGTGATATATAGGAAATATAATATTAGTTTATTAACTTATTCTGGATTGAGGATACATATATATCCTTGACATACTAAAACAACTGCTGTTATGGGTATCAAACCAGTAACGATTCATACAAGCTAAATCCTCTAATCGGTAATTAGGCCAAAGAAATAATTTTAATTTAATAAAGTTGTTTGCATCTCTATTAAGATGCTTGTCCTCATTAAAAAATTGTCCACAGTTTATTATTTTGTTTTCGTTGCAAAATTGTGGAGTTTTATCTATATCATTCCAATTCCAGAAATTGAAACAAATTAGAATTCTCAACTCTCTCCGACGTCGATGAGATAGAATATGTTCAGGAACAAGAAAATTAGAATTATTATTTTTTTCTTCATTCACAGGCATATCGCTATGTTGTGCAATGGATTTGTCTAAATTATTCTTATCAACATTTCGTTTTTTTATGAATTTTTTATTAGTTTTAACTTTATCTTTACCTTTATCAACTAATGAAATACTTATGGTTTGATAGATAATAAATTGCCCATCCCTTTTTATAGATAAACGAACTGGTTCGATAATTAATATTCCTCTTTTTATCAATTCTGTAAGAACAAGATCCTTTTGAATCAGCATTACATCCAGACACATTTCTCCTCTTTGAATAGAGGATATAGCAATTTGCTTTGCATTTGTCAATCTAAGTAAGAGACAATATACCTTAATATTATTGATCATTCTTTGACTCAAAGAATCATCCCATCTTAATTGAAAAAGGAAATATTTTTTTAGTAATAAATCTAGTTCTGCTTCCTTGATCTTCTTAGATTCTTTTTTATTTCTACGTTTTTTAATGTCTGATCCCGCGTAATTATCTTCAACATCTTTTTTTTCGTTTTGTTTTCCTAGATCATATCCAAGATATTTTGGATATTGTTGTTTGTTTTTTTCTTGGTTAGAATTTTCTAAATCAATATATTCTTTTTGATTAGATAATATGGGAAGGTTTTTTTTTTTTTTTATGTTGATGTTTTCATATTGACTAATCTTTTCATTTTTATGAAAATCTAAAAGAAGAAATTGGATTGGTATAATCCATGGTTTAATTTTATATGTTTCAAAAAGTAGCACAAATTCTGGTAAGAACCAAGATTTTAGTTTTGCTATGGTAGGATTATGATATAACCTTTTTTGATTCATTCCCATCCAATCAAAAAAGTTTTTTTTTTTCTTGTATAAGTTGATTTCTTTATGAAACGAAATATCTTTCTTTTTCATTTTGTTTTTATACTTATTAGTTTGAGTCTTAGTATTTTTATTAATCTTGATACCAATATGTGCATTGGTCCAAGTCTCGATATCAATATTTTTTATAAGACAAAAATGGAGAATTTTACAATCAAAATATTTTCTATCCCGATTTATATTCGTATCAATAGGATATCTTTCCTCTAGATAATCACTAATAGTTGTACTTACCAATAGATAAAATGCGTCAGGTTTCGATGTATTGAAATTATATAGATATGGAATCTCCCGGTTCTCCTTTACTTGTACTGTTGATCCATAAAAATAGGAGTTTTTCTTATCCCCATAATTAATATATTCATAATTCATATATTTATGTGATAAAAGATCATATCTGTAGTGTTTTTTAACCAATTTTTTTTTTTTTTTTGTGAACGAAACCGTTACGAAATAATCTTCTTTTACATAATGACTTAATTGGTCTTTTTTGTTTTCATATGAATTAAATTTCATTGAGTCTTTATTTTTAATCATACGAAGTTGATTGACTCTATTTCGCCATTTTTTCGGGACTAATCGAGACCATTTGATCCGGGAAAAATTGTATTGATAAAAACCCTTTAACCAGTTTTTCCAGTTATTCATTCCAGACTTTTGAATTTTATTATGCCTTGATTTGTAATCAAATAGTCCTCGTGTTATACAATAATCCTTTATTTCATCCCTAAGATAATAATGGGTTTCATGATCTTGAAATATATATTTCAAGTTATACTTGTTAAGTAATTGGGTTTGTGATAATTTGTAAAATACATATGCTTGGGACAAGCAAGTATAACTATTTAAATTTTTATTACTAATATTAGTATTTGAAACCCACTTTTTTATAGTGGAAATAAAGTTCATTCTATTTGGATTTATTTCATCAATTTTTTCTTGATTTGTTTCATGGTTGTAAGTGTATTTATTGATAATTTTTTTTGTTGATTCAAAAAAAAGTTGTATATTGATTCTGGGAATGTTTATGGTACATAGCAAGATATCCATGTATATTTTTTCAATGAAAAATTTTATAAAAAAATGTGATTTACGTATTAATCGTATATTGTTTCTTTTTAATATCTGCCAACTAGATTTCTGTGATTCTGATCCTTTTCTTTTATCATCATAGGTTAAAACTGTTTTTTTATTGTCTTTTGTGATTTGTTCTATTTGATTCTTGGTTGTGATTATCCTATCATAAAGATCTTTCATTTTTTTTTCTATGAGTGAATAATTTGTCCAATTCATAGATCGAATTGGTATGGTCCATTCATGGTTAATTTTATTATTTATTTTTGAATCTTTTCCATTTTTATTTGGTTTATATACTTTCACCTTCTTCAATTCAAATGAAAAAATCGGATTTACTTTTTCAAGTTCTTTCATTATTCGCTTTATAACAAGAACCGTTTTGATGACCCATCCTTTTTTTTCTTTTGAAATTTGTAGAGACCATTTTCCTCTTTCCTTTAAGACCCTTAGAACGAGAAAAAATTGTTTTTTTAACTTTCTAATTTTTCTTTCGAGTTCTTTAAAAATGGGTTCAAAAAAAGAAAGTCGTTTTCGGGGAGAACCAAAGGGAAGTTCCGCTTCCATTCCCCATACTGTTAAAAAAGAAAAATTGTCTTTTTTTACTTGTTTTTTCATTGAATCCATATAATGAGATCGTACCTTAGATCTTTGTCTTCGCCAAGGTTTCAGACAAAAAGGAAATAAAATCTTTATCTGAATTCCGTCTGTTAACCAATCTTTTGGAAATTCTGTTTCTGATAATTGAACACCATTATAGGTGCACTTAATGTGCATTTCTCGATTCCATTCCTTCAAATCCTCGTACCATTCAGGAAATTGGAATAATAACATACGGCCCATATTTTTAGCTATTATCAATGAAGGTAATACAATATATTTTCTAAGAAAAGATTGTGTTACTAAC